GAACAAATTACTATAATTCGTCCCCGTCTACGGATCAGTCGACAGTTTTCGCAAATTTTACGAACAGAGGCTCTTATTTTCATATTTTTCATTCCTTAACTTAAACTTAATTCCGAATATACTTATTGGAAGAAAATAAGTTTCTTTAAATTTTGAAATCTCGAATTGTATCCTTATAAAAGGTAAAAGGAATGTTGAAGTTGAAAAAAGCACCTAATCATTTGAATCTCTGTTGCGGAGTCTCTAAATTAACGACCTCTGGTTGAATCATAACGACTTACTTCAATTTTGACTTTATCCCCCGGTACGGTAGTGTTGGGAAGTGATTCAGTAATTAAACCTTCATGAATCCATTTCATTCCATGTAAAACCCCCTTGAAGTATCAACTAATGTAGGAGGAGTGATGTTAGAAACCCGCCCCCTCTCCTCTCTTTTTTTACAAATAGGAAGCTACGGATACAATTTGAATATTAGAAAGATTACCATATATAATTAGAATATAATTAGAAAGATTACCATACATAACACAAAATTTTTCCTCCGATTCTTTCTAGTCGAGCCTCTCGGTCTGTCATTATACCCCGAGAAGTAGAAAGAATTACAACCCCTCTCCCGCCTAAAATTCTAGGAACTCGTTGATAGTTAGAATAGATTCGTAGACTAGGGCGACTGATCCGTTTTAAATTAAAAATAGTTCGATATGGTCCTTGTCTATTCCTTCTATGTCGTAGGGTTAAAACCAAAAAATATTTGTTTCTTTCTCGATGTTTCCTCACGTTTTCAATAAACCCTTCTCGTAAAAATATTTTAATAATGTTTTCGGTGAGGTTAGTAGATGATATTTGAACCGTTCCTTTTCTATCCATGTCAGCATTTCGTATCGAGGTTATTATGTCAGCAATAGTGTCCTTACCCATGATAAACTAAAATGATTTTTTCCCCTGAATTTTAATATAATCAACGTGTTCTTTTTTTTTTTTTATGAATTAATTATTAATTAATTATTTTAATTATTAAAGGTATATGCGTGAGATACAATCTACGAATTAATTGAATCTATTTCATTCAAATATTATAACTATATCATGGTCTCATCTCAGTCTCATCTCATCTTAGATCTTATAATACTTCAGGCGCTAATGAAACTATTTTATTGAAATTTAACTGTCTCAATTCCTGGGCAATTACACCAAAAATTCGCGTTCCTTTTGGATTTCCTTCTTGATCAATGACAACTGCAGCATTGTCATCATATCGTATTATCATACCGTTGTCACGTTTGAGTTCTTTACAAGTGCGTACAATTACAGCTCTGATCACTTCTGATTTTTCTAGAGGTGTATTTGGTACTGCTTCCTTGATTACAGCAACAATAACGTCACCAATATAAGCATATCGGCGATTACTAGCTCCTATGATTCGAATACACATCAATTCTCGGGCCCCGCTGTTATCCGCTACATTTAAATGGGTCTGAGGTTGAATCATATCGTTTTTTTACTCTCTTCTTTCAATACATTTCAATACAAAGGGCGAAGTAAAAAAAAATATTGTTTGTCTAAAACAAAAAAAAAAAGAAACCTGCATATTGCTTCTTTTCATCTCCAAGACCCTCTTTCCTTTGTTTCTACAGTCCAGTTCTATCTCGAAATAATGAATTGAGTTCGTATAGGCATTTTGGACGCGGCTATTGAAATAGCTTTTCTGGCTATATTTTCTGCTACTCCGCTCATTTCATAAAGTATTCTACTCGGTTTAACGACAGCTACCCAATATTCGGGAGACCCTTTCCCCGAACCCATACGTGTTTCTGTAGGTCTTACTGTAACTGGTTTGTCGGGAAATATACGTACCCATATTTTTCCACCGCGGCGTGCATTTCGTGTCATTGCTCGTCGCCCTGCTTCTATTTGTCTAGATGTAATCCAAGCGGGTTGAAGTGCTTGAAGAGCATATTTACCGAAACAAATACGATTACCTCGATAAGATATTCCTTTCATTCTTCCTCTATGTTGTTTACGGAATCTGGTTCTTTTAGGGTTATAGTTGATGGTTGTTTCTCAATTCCATCTCTATTACAGAACCGGACATGAGAGTTTCTTCTCATCCAGCTCCTCACGAATGAAACGATTAAAAAGAATATACATGTATTTGATAAATAATATACTGAATCATGGTATTTTTTGAGATTTCATCTAATCTATTAGATGTATATCTTGTTTTGATTTGATATCTAACTAAACATGTATTCTATTTATAGATAAATTATAGATAAAGATAATTATTTCTATTTATTTTTATTTAGAGAAATTTTGTATAACAAATCCTTATTTATAATTTATAACAAATCCTTATTTTGTTTTGCTTTTTATATTATCATATCGATCAAAAAAAAATAAAAAAACTTTCGCGGGCGGATATTTACTCTTTCAATATTTTTTTTCGGTTGTAGGGTTAACCCCAGGGCTTCTCAGAATAAATGGATTGCTCCCCGGTTCG